GGAAAAAATCATTTTCTCCTTCTTGGATCGTATCAAAAAGAAACTTTGGGATTGCTAAACCACAAACGAGATCAATATATAAAGCAACAGAACCATCATAGTATCTTTTTTACTACTACGAAAGGAAGGGTGGTAAATGGATCATTTAACGATTTGGATCAGATGGGTTCTATTTATTCTTTTCGATAGAATTTCTTCTATCGAAAAAATCAATTCCATTGCAGAGCCGTATGCAATGTACAAAAGATGCCCGTACGGTTGTTTAATTCTATTTTTTATTGTTATTTTGATTCCCCCTTACTTTAACCCAATCGTGCGATATATAGATAGAAGAACCGTTCATGATGTTATATCAATATCATCAGGGTTATGATTCACCAACCTGCTAGTTCTTTTTACGAGGCACAAGCAGGGGAATTTATCCTGGAAGCAGAAGAACTATTGAAGCTTCGCGAAACTCTCACAAAAGTTTATGTACAAAGAACGGGCAACCCTTTATGGGTTATATCCGAAGATATGGAAAGGGATGTTTTTATGTCAGCAACAGAAGCCCAAGCTCATGGCATCGTTGATCTTGTAGCGGTCGAAAATGAAAATACTGGGGATTCCTTATAAATATACGAAATCCATTGAGAAATTCGAATTTTCCGTGTGAATAGAAATCATTCATAATCATCAACCATCAGGTTAAGATCGATCTAAGCCAACCCGCTCTATTCTATCTAGAATGAGATTCTATAGACACGCCATGCCAACCATTAAACAACTTATTAGAAACGCAAGACAGCCAATAAGAAATGTCACGAAATCTCCCGCTCTTCGAGGATGTCCTCAGCGTCGAGGAACATGTACTAGGGTGTATGTGCGACTCGTTCAGTTCAGATCATGAGTTTGAAGAAATGTTTCCAGTATCAACGACCACTACCAATGAATTAGGATAGATAGAGTGGAAGACGGCCATTTCATTGACTATTATCTAAAAATGAAGATCTATAATATACCTAATTATGTTATGAATTTATGGTTTCTATTGGTGCAAATCCAATCACTCTGTTTGAGATGAGAAGGAATTCTCCATTGGTAACAAATAGTTATCCATTAAGCGGAGGAAAAAGGTTATGCTCCTATTCTTGAAAAAACGGACTAACAGGGTCAGCTACCTAGCCAACTTTCAGAATTAAATGCCGTCACTGTATGGATAGCTTTTTTGTGAATGTGAAAAGGACTATTACTTTAGAATTATAATTGAAAAAAGAATTCTAATTGAAAAATGGATGGGTAGAGCCAAAGAGTGTGAACTATACAAGTTCACAATAAAATTTTATGAAATGAAAGAAGAGGCTCCGGTGTATAGAGAGGACCTCACCGTTTCAGAAGTTGCCATAGAAACGAGGGAACCCACTATTCTTTTTTATTTAGTAGCAGTCGAATTTATTATTTCCAGGCGAGATACCTTGAAGAAAGAAAAAATCGTGGTCGGGAAGGTCATAGTCGCAAAAGCCATTGGGATTTATATTTTATATATTGGAAGAATCCGTTTTGTTATTAATCGACCGGAGGAAAAGGATGACTGAAAGAAGAGAAATCAATTAGTTATTCAAGAAAGTTTCATTTGATTCAATGACCAGAGTTAAACGAGGATATACAGCTCGGAGACGTCGAAAAAAGATTCGTTTATTTGCATCAACCTTTATAGGGGCTCATTCAAGACTTACTCGAACGACTACTCAACAAAGAATGAGAGCTTTGGTTTCCTCTCATCGAGATAGGAGCAGGAAAAAGAGAGATTTTCGTCGTTTGTGGATCACTCGGATAAATGCGGTAACTCGTGAGGATAGGCTATTCTATAGTTATAGCCTATTCATCCACAATCTGTACAAGAGACAATTGCTTCTGAATCGTAAAATACTTGCGCAAATAGCCCTATCAAATAAGAATTGTTTTGATATTATTTCAAATAAAATCATCAATCAAAAATAAAATACAAATCAAATAAAGGAATAAAAGAATCTTAATAGAATCTATTATACAGGAAACAAGAATGATTGAAACAGGATTTCCCGGAGAATGGACTCCGGGAAGATAGAAGAAAAAGAAATTCAGATTTGAGTAGTAGGAATAAACGAACATCTTTCAAGAAAAAAAGATTTCTTCCCTATTTTTCCTTTTTTAGAATACAAGAATCAAATCTGGATTCTAGTTTTTTTCGAGCAAAACATTAATATGAGCTTGAGTTCCGATTGGAGTTTTGAGGAGTATATCTATTTATTTTTGGTTCTAGGACCAGTAGTTCTAGGGATCGACTCCACTCTCTCCAATTGTTTCTCATTATTACGAAAAGGTAACGAAGATAAAATACGAGCTTGTTTTATAGCAATAGTAATTAATCGTTGTTGTTTCAAGGTCAACCTATTCGTCCGTCTAGATAAGATTTTTCCTTGTTCACTAATAAATCGACTAATTAAACTCATGTTTCTATAATCGATTCGATCCCCCGATCCAATTGGGGGTAAACGCCTACGAAAAGATCGCTTGGATTTACGAAAAGGTTGTTTGGATTTATCCATGGTTTGCTTATTCCTTGTTTGTTTATTCCTTATATCTAAAATAATCTCTAAAATAGAATTCTATTTTTTTCTTATTCATTTAAGATTCGACCAAAATAGGATTTGGTTTGTATTATATATGTTAAGATGTAAAGTTCTTACTCTTCCCGCTACTTGGAAAAATCACACACGCATTCTGTTCCATCTATTTCTTTATTTCCCCATGAATCGTATACTTTTGACAATAGCGACAAAATTTTCTAAATTCTAATCGATTGGGTGTATTGTGTCGATTCTTTTGAGTAATATATCTAGAAATGCCCGGCGATTCTTTATTGACACCCTTTCGAACACAACAGGTACATTCCAAAATCACTATAATTCTGATATCTTTACCCTTGGCCATGAACCTCCTTTTCCTTTTGGATCGACTTCACTTTAGAACTCTCCTTATTTTATTTTTGATCCGAACCAAATAAAAAGAAAATAAAAAAAGAATCTATATTCTATATCTATATTAAGAAAAGTGACTAACTAGAAATGGAATTTGTAAATATTTTCTTTTTCGAATTATTAGAATTCGAATGACTTCGAAGTACTATAATCTAAAATCTAATTACTATAACTATAAAGAAAGAAACTATAAAGAAAGAGAGTCATATTCATTAATAGAATAATATGAAGAATATCGTAATAATTAATTAATACAATTTTTTCTAACTAGGAATTATTCCTATCCTAATCTCAGTATTTTCTTCTTTCTATGTTAGAATCTCGTGGAACCGCCCCTAGACTGGATCCACATTTCCATTTCTTTTCCCCCAAATTCTATCGTAGATTCACTGTATTTTGACTGAGGTTCGATACACTTTTTCTTTCTCTTTCTTTTTTTTTAGGATAGGAAAGAAAAAGGGAGCAAAATTGGAGCCATGTTACGTAGAATTGTATTCAAATCTTCTTCATTTCTTCACAGATCAATACAAGAATTCAATCAGGATTAAAAAAAGGGGAATGACAAGGCATCTGGAAATAAACGATTAATTTCTATCAATAGACCTGCTAAAGACCCAAACCATAGAGTGGTTAGCACAGGTGCCGTTGAGAGATATGTTTTTATATCTCGCATTGAAAATCCTCCTTATTCTTTTATTTTCTATTTTTTTTCTTATTTATTTTAATTCTTTATTTGTATTGTATATTGTAATACATATATAGTCCTAGTTCGATATTCTAATACATAGATCATAGATAACCCGATCTTTTAGTTCAAGATCATTTGTTTTTGCTCGAAATGAAATTAGAATTAGGAATTACTAACTAAAATGCATATGTACAATGACCCAGCAGATGAAATTTTGCCGCCCCCTAAAAAAAAGAATGACAAGAACATTCTCTACCTATCTATATAGGTAGAGCAAAAAAGAAGGATGTGGAAAACAAGACATGGATTTTATACAATGACACTGTACAACAATTTTGAAAAGGGATGTAGCGCAGCTTGGTAGCGCGTTTGTTTTGGGTACAAAATGTCACGGGTTCAAATCCTGTCATCCCTACCTATTATTTCTCCTATGGACAGTTACGAGGGATTCATTGAGTAAGATCGGGAAAATTTGGACATAATCTTTTCTTTTTACATACTATATGTACACAATACACGCGAGGAGGTAAAAAAATCCTTTTCTTTACTTCTTTACAATCGTATCTACTGTTATAGGATATAAGAAAGCGCTCTTAGTTCAGTTCGGTAGAACGCGGGTCTCCAAAACCCGATGTCGTAGGTTCAAATCCTACAGAGCGTGATTCCGTTTATGTTATGTCGAATTACAATGAAATAACTTAACAAAACAAAGTAGAATTGAAACTTAAATTTGACCTCCTACAAGGAGGAGGTCAATCAAAAAAAGAGATGTTACTCAATCAAAGGTCCAACTGATCACCGCGCCTGTATTGTAAATATGCAGTTACAAATAATCCTGTTAAAGTAATAGGAATTAGACCTAAGACGATTCCAAATAGAAAAACTTCAATCATTTCGATTTGTTTTAGGGAATAAAAAGAGAGGTAAGATCTATCCCTAAATATTAATCTGAATTACCCGTGAATCTCAATGACCAGGAATTGGCAATTGGCGGGAAGGAACCATAGAATACCTGAAATGAAATATTCTGAGAGGTTTTTATTTTGATTTTTGTAAATTGTTTATTTCATTTCATTCATTTCAAATCATTCATTTCAAATAAGTCGTATCTTGTTCAAACCAATAAATAGAGCTGGGGTTATAGTTGAAGCAGCCAGTAAAAAACCAAAATAACTAGTTAGAATAGGCATGAAAGAGCTAAATTAGATATGTTCTTTTACTACATATATAAATAAAACATTTACCTAAGTCTCAATCCAGATACGACGGTAAGAAAAACGAATTTAAAGAATTCGTTTAGTTCCAATTGAAAG